TTGGAATAACTGGGACTAGGGTTTCAAACTTCTTACTAGGAATCTCCATTAGAAATGCATTTTCTAGCATTTGAGTCCTTACGACTGAAGGATTTCGCCTTACAATTGAAAGATAACTCAGAAACTCGAAGGAATGATTGGAAAATAGGTTTATATTAATTCTATCTGCTTGAGACCACAAGTCAAAATAACATTGCCATAAAATGACAAGGTGACATTTCCATTTATTCATCAGAAGAAAACTTCCCCTTGAAGCCAGAATGGATTTTTCTTGATATCTGACATAATGCATGAAAGGATCCTTGAACAACCATAGGATATTCTGGAAATCCTTACGAAACACTCCTCGAGGATGTTCTATTTTTCCATAGAAATAGGTTCGCTCAAGAAGGTTTCCAAAAGATGTTGAGCGTAAATACAAAGATTGTTTACGGAGAAACATGAATAGGGATTCCCATTCATACACATGAGAATTATATAGGAACAAGAAGAATCTTTGATTCTCTTTTGAATTTGAAAAAAAAGAGATGGATTTATTTTGAGTAATAAGACTAGCCCAATTACTAGACTCGTGGAGAAAGAGTCGGAATAAATGTAAAGAGGGGGCATCTTGTATCCAAGAGCGGAGATTTTGAACCAAGATTTCCAGATGAATGGGGTAGGGTATTAGTATCTCTGACACATTATTTAAATGGGAGAATTTATCCTCTAAAAAGGAAAATGTTGCATGAATTGATCGTAAATGTAAATTCTGATATTTTTGTAGATCTTTCCCTTCTTGAGAAGACACGAATCTCAGTGAGAATTTCATTTCCAAAATGACTGAAAATCCGGCGGATACCATTTGATAATAATTTTTTTTGGGGGTAAGAGCATTAGCCGAAATAAGCAACCCTTTCTGTTGATACATTCGAGTAATTAAACGTTTCACAAGCAGTGAACTGGATTTATTGTCATAACCTAAATTTTCCACGGGTTTGGAAGGACGGGATCCTTTTAAACCATGATCATGAGCAAGTGCATAAAGAGACTCCTGAAAAAGAAGTGGATAGAGGAAGTCTTGTTGCTGCGATCTATTCATTTCTAAATATCCTTGTAATTCTTCCATTTGAAATTAGCTTTGAAACAAAGGCAAAGGGTTTATTGGGTTATCAAATGATACATAGTACGATACAGTCAAAACAGGGTATATAGTAAGAAAATAGAAAATAAAATACCTCGGTGACAATAGATATGCTAATCAATGGATCCTCTGTTTCTCCATCCAATTGGTTTATATTCGTTATAGAATACCGAGATGGTTTGAAATCCTTTATTGTTGCAACCCGATCGCTCTTTTGACTTTGGAATAATTTCTTTTTATCAATATACCGTTTCTGATACACATGAGTCTCCACTCCATACAGAATCGAATGGAGGTAAAAATAGTTAGGATTCAAATGGGTAATCCACTTATGGGAGAACCTTTTCCCGCACCAGGCACTAATCCATTTTTAACATCTAATTAGATCGGGTAATAATTCGAATTCAGAACAGAAGCTCGTTGCTTTTTTTTTGCTTCCCTATAATTGGAACCCTAAGGGCTCTATCCATTTATTCAATCGACCCAACCGTGAATTTCGTTTGTCCCGCTACAAGAATCATACAAAAAATGGATTTTGTACCGATCTGTTAAGGATCAAATAGTCTAAAAGATTTAGATTGATACGACATGCTGCTTTTTCCACTCACCCCCTTTCAGGATCAGTCGTGGTCTTACAAACTCTACCAATGGTATGTATGAATCCGTTGCTTCATCCAAATGTGTAAAAGATTCTAGGCGCACTTAAAAGCCGAGTACTCTACCGTTGAGTTAGCAACCCAAATTAGGGTCTGTAGATACGAGCGCAATCAAACAAAAGAAAAAAAGAATAAAGAGATTGGATTGTACGACCACATCAACAAACAACAAAATGGAACTACCAACCAAATCAAATGAAAATCGAATAAATTACCGGGTAAATAAATATAGAAAATAGAGAAATATCTTTCCGTTTCAGAGGAGACCTTTTGTACCACAGCGAATCCAAGGAACACATCATTTAGATGAAGACAAGTAAAAACCAAATAGAATAGGATCCTAGATCTATTTATCCATGATCTAATTATATTTGATCAATACGCTATTGTCAACATGCCAATATGAAGGTTGTAACCACCAAAACGGAATCAAACCATGCCCCGTAATTAAGATTCTTGATTATCTAAATAAATTTGAAAGCTAAGAAAAGAAAAGGGATAATAAGAAATGCTAAAATACTCACAGAGGATAGAGCAGCCCCCCTTATCCCTACTTTCATTTTAATTCGTTTAATTAACCCGAAGTTCTTTACATAACCCTTTTTGAAATATCGTGAACAATTAGTGTGGGTTGACCCTTTCATAGATCTAGAAAATTCTGAAATTCAATTCATTAGACTAGTCCGGGCGGATCTTATGCTATCCCGCAGCGCTTGATTGG